GGTCTAATTCCTATTACTTTAGCTGGATTATTTGTAACTGCATATTTACAATACAGACGTGGTGATCAGTTGGACCTTTGATTAAATTAATTAACATCTTTTTTTTTTAATTGACCTCCTCTTTTCTTTAATCCAAAGGAGGTCAAATTAAGATTACTCTTCAATTATTTAAGTGTAATTTTCGGACTAACCTAACCAAGACTGGAATCACGCTCTGTAGGATTTGAACCTACGACATCGGGTTTTGGAGACCCACGTTCTACCGAACTGAACTAAGAGCGCTTTCTTATCTTCTTATCATTATCACACTAGCTAAAACTAAAAAAAAAAGAAGAGGATTTTTTTTCTAACCCGAATACATCTTGTATGCATAAGACTATCATATAGAATATGATATAATAAAATAAAGATTATGTATGCCTGATTTTAATCGATTTCAATGAATCCCTCGTTACTGCTCAGACGAGAAGTAATAGGTAGGGATGACAGGATTTGAACCCGTGACATTTTGTACCCAAAACAAACGCGCTACCAAGCTGCGCTACATCCCTTTCAATTGGTCTACAGTGTCATTTTATAGAATCCCTGTCTTGTTTTCAAAATCCTTATTTTTTCCATTGATATATCCAAGTTATCTTGACATTTTTTTTTTATTCTCATGTAACATATAATAATAATAGAAGGCTTATATACACATGAATCTGAAACCCATCGTAAAAAATAACTAAAAAAAAAAGAATATTTTTTGGGAATGCTCAGTCGGAAGGGACGTCTTTTTCGGTTTTAAGAAAAGGAAAATCTTATCTGCCGAATCATTGTAAATTTCAATTGGAATTAGGAATTCCGTGTACAAATACAAGCGGTCCTTAACTACTTACATAGTTATATTATATCGGATCATATATGGATTACCATTAGGCATTACAATAAATAATACAATAAATAAAAAGAATAAAGAAGGAGGATTTAAAATGCGAGATCTAAAAACATATCTTTCCGTGGCACCGGTACTAAGTACTCTATGGTTTGGGGCTTTAGCAGGTCTTTTGATAGAGATCAATCGTTTATTTCCGGATGCGTTGACATTCCCTTTTTTCTCATTCTAGTTATTGACATGGGAAGGGGTGAAGAAGATTAGAGATAGAATCAAAAGATTTGTGACTAATCCCTCCCCCTCTTTTCTTTTTTTTTTTTAGATAAAATAGAATTCAATACAATATAATAAGTAGAAGTATAATAAAGAAAGGAGGAAAGAGAAATAAAAAAGTAGATTCAACCTCGGCAAAATTCGGGTTTAGTCTCCAATTCCATTTAGAAATAATATTGTGAGAACAGAAATGTGTCTAGGGCAAGAAGATCATACAAGATCTTTTAATGAAATACTGTACATTGAATCGAATTCGATTCAAAATATACCTAAATATTAGTTTGTTGTTTTACTTCTTATTTTTTTGATTTCTTTTTTCGCGGAAAGTAGAAGAGTTGGTTGAATCAAAAACGCAAAGGAGGTTCATGGCCAAGGGTAAAGATGTCCGAGTAACGGTTATTTTAGAATGTACCAATTGTGTTCGAAACGGTCTTAATAAGGAATCAAGGGGTCTTTCCAGATATATTACTCAAAAGAATCGACACAATACGCCTAGTCGATTGGAATTGAGAAAATTCTGTCCCTATTGTTACAAACATACGATTCACGAGGAGATAAAGAAATAACTCGAATCAAGTGCCTGTGTGTCACTCTTACAAGGAACACGAAAAGGACATATTCTATATATACCATATATATACCATATTATTCTATATATTCTAGTTAACATAATTTAACTAACTAAAAAAAAAAAGCCAAATCAAATCCTATATTTTGAATTCAAAATCTTTTTGGATCAGATTGAAATAGGATTTTGGGGATAAGGAATAAACAAACCATGGAAAAATCCAAGCGACTCTTTCTTAAATCCAAGCGATCTTTTCGTAGGCGTTTGCCCCCGATCCAATCGGGGGATCGAATTGATTATAGAAACATGAGTTTAATTAGTCGATTTATTAGTGAACAAGGAAAAATATTATCTAGACGGGTAAATAGATTAACCTTAAAACAACAACGATTAATTACTATTGCTATAAAACAAGCTCGTATTTTATCTTTGTTACCTTTTCTTAATAATGAGAAACAATTTGAAAGAAGCGAGTCGACCTCCGGAGCTACTGGTCTTAGAACCCTAAATAAATAAAAAAAAAGTAGACTTACTTTACTCCTCAATTGAACCCAAATTCAAATTCAAATCCGAACTCAAACAGAGATTGATATTTTGTTCGAAAAATTGTAAGAAAAAAAATTGGGGAAGAAGAAGAAATCTTTTTTTATTGGATATTGGACATATTCGCTCATTTAATTTTGAGCGACTTTATCATATTCTCTTTATCATACTAATTTCTACTCTACCTTCCCGGAGTTCATTCTCCAGCGAACTCCATTTAAAATATTCTGACGAATTCCTTACAATTTCCTTTTTTATTTTATGATCTCATTAGAAATCATATAAAGACAATTCCTATTTAATATAGCTATTTGTGCAAGTATTTTACGATTAAGAAGCAACTGTCTCTTGTACAGATTGTGTATTAATCTACTATAACTATGGGATACTCTATTCTCGCGAATTACTGCATTTATCCGAGTGATCCACAAACGACGAAAATCTCTCTTTTTCCTATCTCTATCTCGATGAGACGAAACCAAAGATCTTATTTTCTGTTGAATAATTGTTCGAGTAAGTCTTGAACGAGCCCCCCGAAAGCTTGATGCAAATAAACGAATTTTTGTTCTACGTCTCCGAGCTATATATCCTCGTCTAATTCTAGTCATTGAATAAATGAAACTTTCATGAATAACTAATTGATTTCCTTTCTTTCAGTTATTCTTTTCCCTTTTCCTAGTTTATTAATAACAAAACGGATTCTTCCAATGTATAAAATACAAATTCCAATGGCTTTTGCTACTATAACCTTCCCAACCACAATTTGTCTTTTTTTATAGGCATTTCACCTCGAAACGAGTATTGATACTAGGTATCAAAAAACAGAAAAAAGTAATAAATAGAAATGAATAACGAAATAGTGGATTCCATCGTTTCTATGGTTATGTCTTAAACGGTGAGGTCCTCTCTATACACCGGAGTCCCTTATTTCATTTAATCAATGCTATTAGCAACTTGCACAGTTCAAATTCTTTGGCTCTACCCATGAATTATCTAGTAATAGGTCTTTCACAACGAGATCTACCTATACAGTAACGGTATTTAATTATGAAGATTGGCTGGGTAGCTGACCCTCTTAGTCCGTTTTTGCAAGAGTATAGGCATAAGATTTCGGCTTTGAAAATAGGATTTCCCCGCTTAATGGATAACTATTTGTTACCAATGAGGAATGTTTTCTCATCGGAAACCATAAATCTCATATACAATAGAAGAGAATTGAATAGATCTTTTTTTTTTAGTTTTCGATATATAGATATAGATAGTGAATGGCCTTCTTCCTTCCATTTTATACTATTGACTAGTACTGATCATTGATACTGGAAAATGGATTTCCCTTTTTTCTCCCAATGGTGATCTGAACGAGTCGCACATACACCCTAGTACATGTTCCTCGACGCTGAGGACATCCCCCAAGAGCGGGGGATTTCGTAACATTTCTGATTGGCTGTCTTGTGTTTCTAATAAGTTGTTTAATAGTTGGCATGTTGAATCGTATACATAATAAATGGGCTGGTTTAGATCGATCCTAACCGGATGATTATGAATTACTTCTCTATTTAATAGATGAATAGAATATTAGTAAACCCGTTAATAAGTAAGAAGATAAAATCTCAAATCGGCGATTTTCGTCAACTTAATGCTATTTTTTTTTATTCAATCGCTACAAGATCAACAATTCCATGAGCTTGGGCTTCTGTTGCTGACATAAAAACATCCCTTTCCATATCTTCGGATACAACCCATAAGGGTTTGCCCGTTCTTTGTACATAAACTCTTGTGATGGTTTCGCGCAGTTTCAGTAGTTCTTCTGCTTCCAGGATAAATTCTCCCGTTTGCGCCTCATAAAAAGAACTCGCAGGTTGATGTATCATTACCCTGATAATATAACAAATGGTTCCTCTATCTCGCATGATGAGGTGAGGAGAAGAGATAAAGAATAATAAAAAAAGAAAGATAGAATTGAGCAACCGTACAGGCATCCTTTGCACATTGCATACGGCTATACAATGGAATTCACTTTACCTTCCATTTCCATCGAAGAAAGAGAAAAAAATATAGATATAGGGTTTATCCGATTCAGATCGGGAAATGATCCAATTACCATCCTTCCTTTCGGAGCAGTTAAAAAATACTATGATGGCTCCGTTGCTTTTTATATATTTCTCTCGTCTGTGATTCAGCAATCCCAAAGTTTCTTTTTTTTTTTTTCGTACTCTTTCATAACAATAACATAAATATTGTTAAAAGTTTTCTGTTGTGAAAACAAAAAAGTTTGTGACGCTGAAATGGTAATGGTCACCGATAAATAAGAAAAAATAGAGAATACCCTTTATTTTATACTAATTTCATACTACTCTTTCGATATATAATCTAATGTTTTGAAAAAAAAAATTTCTCATATCGAATTCGAAGTGCCATGCTATTATTACTTAATATTCCTATTTCATATGGCGAAGGCATAGTCTTTTTTTTTTTGTTCTTAAAAAACTCATTGGCGCCAAGCGTGAGGGAATGCTAGACGTTTGGTAATCTCTCCGCCGACCAGGATAAAAGATCCCATTGAAGCGGCTAATCCCATGCATATTGTATGCACATCGGGTTGCACAAATTGCATAGTATCATAAATAGCTACTCCGGGGATTACCCATCCGCCAGGAGAGTTTATAAACAAATACAGATCCTTGTTATCATTCTCTATACTGAGATATACCATAAGACCAATAAGTTGATTCGAAATCTCGC